TATCCCTGTTGTGCAAAAATGGGATATGCATCTGAAATCGGTGCGCGAATTAATATATATATTATGAGCGATACGGAAATGGATCGAGTAATCTCTTCCTTTATCCAAGAGATGGCATTTCTAGTTTGCATGGTCCAATCATTGATCCTGAAAAATTCAATTTCTACAATAAATTTTGGTAGGTCACTGGCATAGTTAGTTCCCTATCCATGATTCGGCTATTTACTGAAAAACTATTCCTGGAATATGGGAAGAATCTCTTGGGTGGTGGCGATAAAGAAAAAGATTGCAATGTTGTTTAGCTTGCTTTTGTAAAAAATCAAGATAACAAACTTTCCAATTTGACCTAACCCGCGGATCTTTTTTTCAGTCATTCATTGAATGAAAAATCACGACAAGTGATGGAGATACGCGATTTAAATAACGGAAAATCAAATATTTTAGAATAGTATCTAAAATGACTGGAAATGTGGAAACAAGACCTGATATAATTTGATCATTCTGAGCAAATCCAAAATCTTTAGAGACAGAACCAATCAGTAGTTCCCAACCATGGGTCGAATGGAATCCTAGACATAAATCTGTTAATAAAATAATGAAAAAAGCTTTTATTGTGTCACTTAAGTTATATAGGAATTCTTGAACCCATGAGTTAAGAATAAGAAGCTCTTGATTACCCAGACTGGAATAACCACTTAGAATAACAAAACAAAGTATGTTTGTCGAGAAGTGCAAAATTGCATGGATATGATCTTCGTTGTGCGTCGTGATCAATTGGATGGTTTCTTTGTATATTTCGGTACGAAGATTTTGTGAACGTAGTTCCGGGTATTCTTTTAGCATTTCATCCAAGAGGAATAGTTCCTTGAATTCTATGAATTTTTTTAGAATAATCTTTTCTTGAATGATATTCAAGAAAATCTCAGGTTGCTTAGTATTCCACCAATTAGTAACCCAAGATTCCAGACTTTTTTTAAATGTGAAAGAGATGCACCAGGGCAAAAAGACTATAGGTGTAAGATATAGAAGGAGAGTGAATGCTTTCTTTTTTGCCATTTTTCGTCTTTCTTTATTTAATGAAGGAACTCAGCTTCCGTTTTATCTCATTCGTCAACTATAGAAGATGATAATAATGTTTCTATCAAGCATAAGTTCTATTACAAGTCATAGAAAATCTATAATCTATTCCCGCGTTTTTTTATTTTCGATTCGGGAATTAGTTCTTGAATTTAGAAACAATAAAGAAATAGACTAAAAATCGAAAGAATCCACTGCCAATTTTGGCATGACGAAAAAAGATATTCTTTCATCAAAGGACATCAATTACTCAGATTCGAAGCAATTATACCTTTTAATGAATAGACAGAGGAACACTTCGCGTAATGAATATTAGTCGGATTTGAAATCCAAAGAAGGCCCCTTCTATCAAAACAAAATCTCTTTTTCCGAAGAAAGCATTCATTTTTTCAGTTTCATTTTCTTTTTTCAAAGTACTTCGATTGGTACACGCAAGAAATAGGCCAATTCTGCAGCTTTTTGTTCAATTTCTCGTGAAGTTAAATTCTCGTCAATACGAGTAAGGGGGATGGCCCCCTGTCCGATGATTTCCATATAAAGGATACGACGAGTAGAAATACCCTCTTTAACTTCTATTCTGATGGACTGAATATCTTTCATAAGAAATCGAAGAAAAATACGACGATTTTTTCCAGGAAATCCCCAACGAAAAATACACACTATTCCCGCTTTTTTATCGAATCGATCATAACCACTACCCACATTCCACCAAATTGTACACCACAAATACGAACTAATAAAGAGACCCGCGATTCCATAAAAAGACATCACGATTCCTTGTGGAAAAAAAAGAATTTGCTGAGACGGAAATAAAGATAACAAATTCCTACCAAGATAACTGGAAATTCCAACCAATAAGAACCCGAATGAACCTAAAAAAAGGATAAAGGCCCAGCAGAAATTACTAGTTTTTCGAGACCCCGCTATAAGTTCTACCCATATACGTTCTGATCGCCAACTCATATTAGATCCAGTTCTGTTTTATTGGAATTATTAGAATAAATAAACCAAACCCAAGTAAATGAATTTGACTTGATTCTTCTTTGTTTCTAAAGTAACTCTCATCAACTAGCACTATTATGGTGTAAACCTTTAGGAGTGATTATTCATCAAATTGCTCCCAGATCTAAAAAAAAATATACTTGATTTGTGCCTATTGTCCGTATCTAAAAAATCTTGTTCTTTTGAACATAAAGAAATAAAGAAGCCATTGCAAGTGCCGGAAATACTAGGCCCACTAAAGGCACAAAAATGGAGGGTAAGTTTATCATAGAATGGGTACCTCGATTTAATATTTGTACCTGCTATATATAATTCTAATATAATTATAGAATATTTAATTTATATATCTCATTTTTGTCTTATATTGTTATAAAGATAGTCTATAATCAATAGAATTAATCAATAGAATTAAAATATACTTAGTATGACTCAATGGATCACTTTTTTCGATAAGTATCTTTTTTATGGATTCTACTCTACTAATCCTATTAACTGAATATATATTCGGTTAGTTAATAGGATGAGTAGAGTAGAAAAGAGTATATTGAGGAGTATAAAATAGAATCTAATTAAAAATTATATATATAATAAAGAATTAATAAAAAATAGAAAGAATGAATGTAAAACGTAGAACTAAAAAAAAAATGGATTGATTTCGCCTTCTATTTCCGCAAGGAACATAGGTATGATAATACACTTTTTCATTTTTTTTTTGAACAAGAAAAAAAATCTTTTAAGCTCTGCTAAATTTTTCACAAAGGGAAGAAAACATGGAGCTTAAATAACTCACTTAAAACCCCTTTTAAAGGATTACGCGGTACGATTGAATCAAATAAGCCCTTATGGAATAAATATTCAGCTGCTTGTGAATCTTCGGATATTGTCTTATTCAACGTTTGTTCAATTACTCTCTTACCCGCAAATGCAATGTAAGCATTGGGTTCAGAAATAATGATATCGCCCAACATGCCGAAACTGGCGGTCACCCCACCGGTAGTTGGGGATGTAAGAATGGATACATAGAATAACCTTTTATTTTTTTGATACTCATATAAAGCAGAACATATTTTAGCCATTTGCATCAAGCTCAGACTTCCTTCTTGCATACGTGCTCCTCCGGACGCACATACTAGAATAAGAGGTAAACGTTGATTACCAGCATGTTCGACCAAACGGGTTACTTTCTCGCCTACTACGGATCCCATACTACCCCCCATAAACTCAAAATCCATGATCCCAATTGCTACAGGAATCCCGTTTAGTTGACCTGTGCCTGTTTGAATAGCCTCGGTTAATCCTGTCTGTCTTTGATAAGAATCCATACGATTCTTATAGGATTCCTCTTCCGAATGAAATTGAAGGGGATCCGTAGAGACCATGTCTTCATCCATAGGATTCCAAGTACCTGGATCAATCGAGAATTCGATTCTCTCTGAACTGCTCATTTTCAAATGATATCCACAGTGTTCACAAATATTCAGTTTTGATTTCAACAATTTCCTATAATTTAATCCATAACAAATTTCGCATTCAATCCATAAATGCTTGTATTTTTGAGTTTCATCGAGATTTTTAGAATTCTCTCTTTTAGTTAATTTCTCATTCGTGAAAGTTGTTTTTATGGAAGAGCTCTCGCTTTCACTACTATTTCTACCCTTACCACAAATAGAAGTATAAAAGTAACTGTCATTGTATTTATCACTTTCACCTAAAATGTGACTAACAATACAGATTTGAGAACGAAGATAACTTTCAATGCAATTATGAATGTCATTTTTCCAACTAGATTTAGTATCATACATGTAATGATTATTATGTCTCTTAGAGACATTATTCAGATAGCTATAATTCTTATTATAACTATCAAAAAAACTTTCTGGTTCACTTTGAAAAGAAGGATCATTAGAAATCTCCAAAAATTGATTTTCAATATCAAAATATATGGAATAACGGTTCCTTTTGCTATTGTTATCCCTAACTAAAAGAATCTTATCAGATAGGAAATTTCGAATGTTCCTGACACCGACTAAATAATCAACATTACTGTAACTAGAATTGTCACTATCATTCCAACTAGGAAAGTTTTTTTCCATATCAATCAAAATTGGGTCTTCACTTGCACTGGTATTTTCAACAGGACCAAAACTATCCATTGAGTTACTTAGCCCACACCTGTATTCTAACTGCCTATAAAACAACATAGAATTGAACCACAATTTTTCCATAGAGTTTTTTCCTCTATTAACATTAAAATACAATAGATGAGTAGTCATTCGAAGAAAAATCATTAAACATAAACATAGAATATTTTGAATATTCTATCACATTTTTTTACTAATATAAATCCAATCACTAAGATTGGTAACTAGTAATAAGGAGCAAGTGGGTATAAAAAAAATCATTCTTTTTGGTGAGAACACATAGTATTATTTCACTATGTATGTCACTATATGTGCTGGAATTCCTTGTATTTAATAGAAGTAATAGAATTTTTGGGTAATAGAATTCTTGAGAGAATTTTGAATTGGTATTTACTTGGTCCAGGATCTTTTAGCTTTTCCTTGAATCATTAGGTTTAGACATTACTTAAGGGATCTTAAATCGTTTCAAAAAAAAAAAACAGCAACATACCAACCATTTCAAATTTCTTTGAATTATACAAATTCAGGATTCTATCCCGCAATACACTTTGGCTTGCAATAGTTTTTTTTATCAATTCCAACAAAATTTACTATTGTTTCCCTTGCTGAAATTTTATTTTTATCTTTTCGCTTTCTCTATAAAAAAGATACTTAATAAGTTGTTCTAATTTATTTTTTTAATTTTCCCTACCCTTGCATACTTGCCCCTGAGAAAAAAGATCAACTCGAGCTCCATCGCGTATTATTTTGATCATCAACTGTCCCCCAAACACCCAGTTCCAGTGGAACAAAAGAAACGATGTCGAGCCAAGAGCACTCCTATTTCCATATACTAGAAAAAATAGTGGATGGAAGAATCCACAGATAATCTAATCATGTCTTTCAAGTCGCACGTTGCTTTTATCGTTTCGAACAAAGTTTTATTTGGATCCAGTATGGAATTGAATTGATTCCATTATGGAATTGTGAATAGTCTTTGATTCAATCGATACATAATAACCCATCCTTTTTATTTCTTGGTCTTGGTTTTCCTTCTATATGAGGACAATCTCAAAATCTAAAGTAAAAAACCGCAAATTCATTCGATATTGTATGAATAAGATTCATATTCGATTCGATAGTTTGTTTTGTAAAAAATAAAAAGAATGAATTTTATCAATTTTGAATTGAATTTTTTTCTTATATTATGAAGATATAATATTATTATATTAATATTATCTATCTGTAAATGATTCAAAAAAAATCGAATTTGACGATTGATGTGGATTCAAAAGCGACTCTATTTAGATTATAGACGAATAATTCAAAAAGGGTCATTTTTATCCCGCGATACAATTCTTATTCAAATAGGATATACATCATGAATGGATATACTCTGGGACGGAAGGATTCGAACCTCCGAATAGCGGGACCAAAACCCGATGCCTTACCACTTGGCGACGCCCCATTTTTTTTATTCGACATTCATAAACACTATTAATAGTATTAGTTGTTCGTCAATTCCATCTGAAAAAAGTGATTGTTGCTAGGAGTTTAATATCCGTAGAGATATAGAATAGAAGAAAACTGAAATTATTGATCATTACATAGAATTCAATTAAGATATTCTATGAAAGTTCCTCTTTTTTTTTTTCAGACTGGAAGGATTTTGAACTAGATAAGTTCAAATAAAATAAGGATTTTGGAAGGTCGGATTGTATTTGATTCTTTTTATTTTTCCTAATTTTCATTATTTTCTAATATATTAAATATATTTCATTTAATTTTTTTAATATATTCAATATTATATATTCATAAGAAGCAATATTTATTTTCTATTAGAATAATTCTAATATTCTATTTTATTATTATATTAGAATATATATTCTATTTTATATGTACAAAAATATACAATAAAGATTTTGACAATAAATAAAGATTGTACAAATTTTAAAGAACAAAATGTTTGTTATGCTTAATATCTTTAGTTTGGTCTGTATTCATATTCACTCCGCTCTTTATTCAAGTACTTTTTTGTTGGCAAAATTACCCGAAGCCTATGCCTTTTTGAATCCAATTGTAGATATTATGCCAGTAATACCCTTACTCTTTTTTCTTTTAGCTTTTGTTTGGCAAGCTGCTGTAAGTTTTCGATGAAATAGTGAATTTGAATAAGAATCCTACGGAATTTATTCGCAACTAAAAATAAGAACATTTAAACAGTTTAAAAGATCAGATAAGTCTTACTGTGTGAATCCTCGATTCAAATATTGAGATTTTTTGATAGACAAGAAAAAGAAGGACCATCTCATCTCATTGTTTCCTCATTCTTACGTTTTTTCCACTTACAAATCCTTCTATTATTAGATTTGTATTAGATTTGAGTGTACCATCAGTATCCGAGTTGTGGATATGAAAAAAGATTGGAATACAAATGTTGATAATAGTATATCGTTAATCATAAAAAAAATAAAAAAAAAATAAAGGGCTTTTACTACATACAAATACAAAGAAATTTCGGAATTTTTCTATTTCTTTAAAATCACTTAATTTCTTAGAAATTTTGTATCAAAAGAAACATAATGTGTTGTGTTATATAAGAGAATCCCCCTTTCTCTGTCTCTGTCGGTTTTTTAATTATCTTGGAGATTTTTGAATGCTTACTCTAAAACTATTTGTTTACACGGTAGTAATATTCTTTGTTTCTCTTTTCATCTTCGGATTCCTATCTAATGATCCGGGACGTAATCCAGGACGTGAAGAATAAAAAAAACTATTTTTAGTTTTCTATGTTTTCCTTGTTTGTGCTAGATTTTGAAAAACTTTTAGGATTCTTTCTATTTTACATCTTTAACTGGTAACTATCAAAATCAAACATAGAAAATTCAAAAGAAAAAAATGCTAACTCACGGGCGGAAACGGAAAGAGAGGGATTCGAACCCTCGGTACAAAAATTTGTACAACGGATTAGCAATCCGACGCTTTAGTCCACTCAGCCATCTCTCCCCAATTGAGATATCTATATATATATTGTTTATGTTAGATTGCATAACCAAACAAAGTAGGGGTTGAAAAAAGACTTTTTTATTTAGATCTTATATATTCTTTTTCTATTTCTAATGGATTGGATTTCTATTCAGTATTATAATGAACATTATAGATATAGAACCTTCCAGATACATATACTTTTCTATAGTATATCATTATTTTTAGATTTTTCATATTCTTTATATTCATTATCTAAATTTTTTGATAATTTCATTCTACGTTTAGATTTCTATTAATGTTTATATTAGAATAA